TTTATGAATTTTTCGAATCTATGGATAAAATACGATAAAGGACAATATTAGAAAGACAATAAACCTATTGTTATGTTTCCACATCAAAGTGAAATCTAGTACTTAGTTCTTTTTTCTTTCATTTAATGCCTATTGGTGTTCCAAAAGTCGCTTTTCTAATTCCTGGAGACGAAGAAGGGTCTTGGGTTGACATATAGTGCGACTTGTCAGGTATATTGGGTCATATGGGATTTCCCCGTTCTCTCCCCGCTCGAGATATCCTCTGTTTCGCCCAAGAAAGATAAATTGAATCATCAAAAATTTGGAGCGTGAAGTGCAATTAGATCCATTTTTGGGGGGATTCAGACTACTATTATCAATTAGAAAAATTTATGGTTAGCTTGGTTGGACTAATAAAATGAAGTATCCAGGCTCCGTTTAGAAAAAACCCAATTGGTAATAGATCTATGATTCCTACTTAATATCAATATCATAAACGATTCCTAGTTGTAAAGAGATCCTCTTTGTAAATATAAAGAGAAACGATCTCAAACTCTTAATCAATCGAGTAATATGCCTGAATACATCAAATTTTTGGCAGAAGATATGAATTGAAAGGGGGAAGTCATAACAAAAAAGTGGTAATGGGAGCATTTGTTCTATATGTGCAAATCGCAATCGGGCGGATCTTTACCCGGAGTAGAGCATAAACCTAAAAAGATTAAAGAGGCCCATTCAGGAACAAGAAAATAACATCGTGATTTGGATTGGATCTCGATGAAATAATACATCAATGAGAAGTTAATTCGATAGATCAGTTTAGTGAATTTTTTATATTATAGGGAAAGGTGTTCAAAGCCAAACCCGTCTTTATTGAAAAATCAAAGAAATTTTTGTTAGAAGTCAGAAAGAGCCCGCCATGAAAAAAGAAAGAAGATTGCAATCTACACATTGATTCTTTTTTTCGCCATTTGCGTTTTGCACCGTATGCGTTAAAAGGCGCCTGTATGGTTCCTAAGGGATACAATTTTACCCTAAACAACGGACTTTATCGACGAAGACTACTTTTTTTAGGCCAAGCGCTTGAGAGGGAGGTCTCAAATCAAATTATAGGTCTTATAGCATATCTCACTATCGAGGATAGTACCCTAGATCAGTATTTGTTTATAAACTCTCCCGGCGGATCAATAATAGGTGGAATAGGTATTTATGATATGATGCAAGGTGTGAAACCAGATGTACATACATTGGCTCTGGGAGTAGTCGCTTCAATGGCGTCTTTTATCTTGGTCGGAGGAACAATTACCAAACGTCTAGCATACCCTCACGCTTGGCGCCAATGGGGTTTTTATTTGAGAGAAAAAAGAAGACTATGCCTTCGCCATATGAAATATGAATATTAAGTAATAATAGCATGGCACTTTGAATTCGATATAAGAAAGTTTTTTTTTCCAAAACATTAGATTATGTATCGAGGGAGTAGTATGAGATAGGAGGTATTTCCGATTTTATCTATCGGAGTTCAGCGTCACAAACGGTTTTTTTTTTCGCACTCTTTCATAATTGTTAAGAGCCCATCCGTGTGAAAAAAAACAAGATTTTTTCTTTTAGAAACTTTGGGATTGCTGAATCACAGACAAAAAAATAATAATATATAAAGCAACGGAGCCATCATAGTATTTTTGAACCCCTTCGAAAAGAAGGGTGGTACTTTGATCATTTACCGATCTGGATCTGGGTCTGATAGATCCTATAGTTTCTCTTTCCTTGATGGAAGGTAAAGGCCCATTTTCGTGTAGAGCCGTATGCAATGCACAAAAGATGCCCGTACGGTTATTCAATTCTATCTTTTTTCTTCTTTGTCTTTCTTTTCTCTTCCCCTTACGCTTATCATGAGAAATAGAGGAACCCTTTATTATGTTGTATCATCAGGGTAATGATACATCAACCTGCTAGTTCTTTTTTTCGGGCACCAGCGGGAGACTTTGTCATGGAAATAGGAACCATATTATACATGCGTGAAAACATCACACGGGCTTATGCACGAAGAACGGGCCAGCACTTCGTAATTATATGGCATGACATGGACAGAGATTGCTTTATGTCAGCAACAGAAGCAAAAGCTTATGGAATTGTTGATCTTGTATCTGTAGATCAATAGCCTGATTTCGCGCAAATTCGCAATTTGACATTTTCTCTTCTTAACTGAGTTTAATAGAATATTAAACTTAGTTAATAGAATATGAAATACAAGCAATTCACACTCATGCGGTTAGGATCGATCTAAACCAGCCCATTATGTCTATGATTCAACATGCCAACTATTAAACAACTTATTAGAAATACAAGACAGCCAATCAGAAATGTCACAAAATCCCCCGCGCTTCGGGGATGCCCTCAGCGTCGAGGAACATGTACTAGGGTGTATGTGCGACTCGTTCAGATCATGAGCTGGGACAAAAGAAAGAAACCCATTTTTCCAGTATCAATGATCCACCCCGATGAATAGGATAGAATGTAA